ATTTCTGACACAAGTATTCAATTAGTTCGTACTTGTTTAGTCTTGAATTGGGATCCAGACAAAAAAAGTTCTTCTATCGAAGAGGCCCGCGCTTCTTTTGTTGAAGTAAACACAAATGGTCTGATTCGTGATTTCCTAAGAATCAATCTATTGAAATCCAAAATTTCATATATCAGTAGTAGAGCTAGAAAAAGGAATGATCCATCAGGTTTCGGACCGATCTCTAATAATGGATCAGATCCCACCAATATTAATCCATTTTATCCCAGTTATTCCAAGGCAAGGATTCAACAATCACTTAAACAAAATCACGGAACTATTAGTACGTTATTGAATAGAAATAAGGAATGTCAATTTTTGCTAATTTTGTCATCATCTAATTGTTTTCGAATGGATGCATTCAATGATGTAAAACATCACAATGTAATAAAAGAATCAATTAAAAGAGATCCTATAATTTCAATTCAAAAGTCGTTGGGCCCATTAGGAACAGCCCTTCAAATTGAAAATTTTGATTTATTAAACCATTTCAATTTAATAACTCATAATCAGATCTCCATAACTAAATATTTGAAACTTGACAATTTAAAAAAGACTTTTCAAGTACTTAAATATTATTTAATGGATGAAACCGGGAGAATTGTTAATCCCGATCCATGCAGTAAGAGTGTTTTGAATCCATTCACTTTGAATTGGTATTTTCTCCACCATAATTATCATCCTAATGATTGTGAATCTTTCTTCACAATAATGAGACTGGGACAATTTATTTGTGAAAATGTATGTATTGCCAAAAGCAGACCACATCTAAAATCGGGTCAAGTTATAATTGTTCACATTGACTCTCTAGTAATAAGATCGGCTAAGCCTTATTTGGCCACGCCAGGAGCAACCGTTCAGGGCCATTATGGAGAAATCCTTTACGAAGGAACTACATTAGTTACATTTATATATGAAAAATCGAGATCGGGTGATATAACGCAGGGTCTTCCAAAAGTGGAACAAGTGTTAGAAGTGCGTTCAATTGATTCAATATCGATAAACCTAGAAAAGAGAGTTGAGGGTTGGAACGAGTGTATAACAAGAATTCTTGGAATTCCTTGGGGATTCTTGATTGGTGCTGAGTTAACTATTGTGCAAAGTCGTATATCTTTGGTTAATAAGATCCAAAAAGTTTATCGATCTCAAGGGGTGCAGATCCATAATAGGCATATAGAAATTATTGTACGGCAAATAACATCAAAAGTATTGGTTTCAGAAGACGGAATGTCTAATGTTTTTTCACCCGGCGAACTAATTGGATTGTTCCGAGCAGAACGAACGGGACGCGCTTTGGAAGAAGCCATCTGTTACCGACCCGTATTATTGGGAATAACGCGAGCATCTCTGAATACTCAAAGTTTCATATCCGAGGCGAGTTTTCAAGAAACTGCTCGCGTTTTAGCAAAAGCTGCTCTCCGCGGTCGTATCGATTGGTTGAAAGGCCTAAAAGAAAACGTTGTTCTAGGCGGTATGATACCCGTCGGTACCGGATTCAAAAGATTCGTGCAAGGCTCAAGGAAACATAAAAAGATGCCTTTGAACAGCAAAAAGAAGAATTTATTCGAGGGGGAATTTCGAGATAGAGATATTTTATTCCACCAGAGGGAGTTATTTGATTCTTGCATTTCAAGAAATTTCTATGATACATCAGAATAAGCATTTATAGGATTTAATGATTCCTAAGAGCGGATTCATCCTTTTATTTTAATTAATCGTGGTCCTGTGATTTGTTCCATGTGATTTATTAATAGTAATAAAGAAAATAAGGAATAGAATGAAATTAATTGCTTGGATCGTATATCAACATCCAATCTCCGGGACAAGATAAGGTTCCATCGGAACAATTATTTATTTCAGGGTACCCCCTCTCTCTTTTTCTTTGTTTGAAAAAGAACGAGAGAGAGAGGAAGTGTGGGTAGAAATGAGAAAAAGATATTGGAACATTAATTTAGAAGAGATGATGAAAGCGGGAGTTCATTTTGGTCATGGTACTAGAAAATGGAACCCAAGAATGGCCCCTTATATCTCTGCAAAACGTAAGGGTATTCATATTACAAATCTTACTAGAACTGCTCGTTTTTTATCAGAAGCTTGTGATTTAGTTTTTGATGCAGCAAGCAAGAGAAAACAATTCTTAATTGTTGGTACCAAAAATAAAGCAGCGGATTCAGTAGCCCGGGCTGCAATAAGGGCTCGGTGTCATTATGTTAATAAAAAATGGCTCGGCGGTATTTTAACGAATTGGTCTACTACAGAAACTAGACTTCAAAAGTTCAGAGACTTGAGAATGGAACAAAAGACCGGTAGACTCAACCGTCTTCCGAAAGGAGATGGGACTCGATTGAAGAGACAGTTAGCTCACTTGCAAACATATCTGGGTGGGATTAAATATATGACAGGGTTACCCGATATTGTAATACTCGTTGATCAGCAAGAAGAATATACGGCTCTTCGGGAATGTATCACTTTGGGAATTCCAACCATTTGTTTAATTGATACAAACTGTGACCCGGATCTCGCAGATATTTCGATTCCAGCGAATGATGACGCTATAGCTTCAATCCGATTAATTCTTAATAAATTAGTATTTGCAATTTGTGAGGGTCGTTCTAGCTATATACGAAATTCCTGATTAATAATAAGATAGATTAATAATAAGATAAAGAAGATAGATTAATATCTAAGCTAAGATAAAGAAATTATTTTGTGAACTCCATATATTTATGGATATATAATCGGTTACTATTTGTCAATCGTGCAAAAGAGATAAAAATAACTAGCTATATTATGTGATTTGTTAGTATTTAAAATAGAGAATTTTAGTAGGCAAATAAAAAAAACGATGGTTGAATCAAAATAATTCCTTTAAAAGTTTTCTTTCAGGGGGTAGTATGAATGTTCTATCATGTTCCATCAACATTCTAAAAGGGTTATATGATATATCTGGGGTGGAAGTAGGCCAGCATTTCTATTGGAAAATAGGAGGTTTCCAGGTACACGCTCAAGTACTTATTACTTCTTGGGTTGTAATTGCTATCTTATTAGGTTCAGCCATTGTAGCTGTTCGGAACCCCCAAACCATTCCAACTGGCGGTCAGAATTTCTTCGAATATGTCCTTGAATTCATTCGAGATGTGAGCCAAACTCAGATCGGAGAGGAATACGTCCCATGGGTCCCCTTTATTGGAACGATGTTTCTATTTATTTTTGTTTCTAATTGGGCGGGTGCACTTTTACCTTGGAAGATTATAGAGTTACCTCATGGGGAGTTAGCTGCACCTACGAATGATATAAATACTACCGTTGCTTTAGCTTTACTTACGTCAATAGCCTATTTTTATGCGGGCCTTAGCAAAAAAGGATTAGGTTATTTCAGTAAATACATTCAACCAACTCCAATTCTTTTACCCATTAACATTTTAGAAGATTTCACAAAACCTTTATCACTTAGTTTTCGACTTTTCGGAAATATATTAGCGGATGAATTAGTAGTTGTTGTTCTTGTTTCTTTAGTACCTTCAGTGGTTCCTATACCTGTCATGTTCCTTGGGTTATTTACAAGTGGTATTCAAGCTCTTATTTTTGCAACTTTAGCTGCGGCTTATATAGGCGAATCCATTGAGGGGCATCATTAACGAATTTTGTTTTGAAATAGCCTTTTTTATCTTATAGTCTAAGGCAATCTATTCTTGTTCAAGATAATCTACTTATACTTAGTGAACATAAATATACACATAAATAGAAAAAAAGTTTCTAACGATCTAAAGGAATAGTAAAAAAAAAAAAAAGGAAAGAAATCTAAAAGAGTTTTTTCCTAAACGATCTTTTTCCTAGAATTCGTTTGAATCATTTATACCTTGGTCCAATTAATTTTTTTTTGGCTTGATTATTTTGTTCATTCAATTACAATCCAATTTTAGGAGTAATAATCGGAATAAGAATTGTTTCCAACATGTGATTAAAAAAAGGGGTTTTTCTATAGAGATAAAGCGATTTCTATTTCACTCGGTTTTATTCAATTCAATAGATTGACTAATAATAAAATATTACTAAATTCTAAAAAAAATAATAAAATAACTTACAAGAAAACAAAGACTTATATTTCTATGCAATGATTCAGACTAATGAATTTGTCCATTTAGATTGATTGTATCCAAGTGGGATAATGATAAGGAACAGAATAAAAAAAAATGAGATTCAGAAAAAAATGGATTATTTACAAGAGTGAAATCAAACTAAGTTTATGGAATATATATATAAATAATGGAATAATGGCTATAAGCCAACTTTCTCTTTTTGTGAATATTTCAACATCTAAAAAATTTTTTTAGAATTCGATTGAATTTAAGATACGAATAGTTGGTTTACGTTATGGAAGAAAGACGTGTATATGCAATATTAACTATTTATATAGTTAGATATTCGTTAAAAGATAGGTCGTCTAAAAGATATATCTAATCTGCCCTGGAGATTTCGATAGGGATTTCACTAAAAATCCCTCCTTTTCGTTTGGAACTGGGAATTCAATATTGAATAATTGAATAAAGAGATTAAATCAAGAAAAAGAACGAAGAGTTCGAAATTTATTGGTTGATTGTATCATTAACCATTTTTTTTTTTGGTGCGAGGAACTTATCATGAATCCATTGATTTCTGCCGCTTCCGTTATTGCTGCTGGGTTGGCTGTTGGGCTTGCTTCTATTGGACCTGGGGTTGGTCAAGGTACTGCCGCGGGGCAAGCTGTAGAAGGTATCGCAAGACAACCCGAGGCAGAGGGAAAAATACGAGGTACTTTATTGCTTAGTCTGGCTTTTATGGAAGCTTTAACAATTTATGGATTAGTTGTAGCCTTAGCACTTTTATTTGCGAATCCTTTTGTTTAATCCTATAAACGAAACGTATTTTTTTTTTATTGCCTTGTACTTGCTGTTTGTTTTTTCGAATTCTATCAAGATTTC